ATTCACTTAATCTTTTTCTATCTATTTTATATATATCAATACAATTTATATCAATAAAATATAAATAGATTTTTGTCGTTATAAAAGACACTTTTTTATATTTTTATAGTAACAATAATAAATTTAGTATCAATAATAAATTTAGTATGATATAAATAGAACAAAAGAGGAAATAGCAAAGAAACAAAAAGGTTATACAAGGCTATATACAAATCATCCACATTTTTTTTATTTCATTAATTGAATTTTATTTGTTGATTAGGGCGAAGTTCCGTAAAAACCCCCGCCCTTTTTGAAATATCATGAACAGTTCCTGTAGGTTGAGCACCTTTTTCAAGGAAATATAGAATAGCAGGAACATTTAAATAGATTTGATTCTTTATCGGGTCATAAAAACCCACTTTACGAAGATCTCTTCCCTCTCGTCGGGATCGAACATCAATTGCAACGATTCGATAAATGGCTCATTGGGATAGATGAACAATACTCCCCTCCCCTAGAAACGTATAAGAAGTTTTCTCCTCGTACGGCTCGAGAAAATTCTAAATTATGTCTATGTATAGAATCATAATATCAAATAGATCCATAAAATCATCAAATTCATTATATTATTGATTTTAGTTTAAATACTTTTTCTTAGTCTTCCCCCCCCCCAAAAAAAAAATTATTTGTATCCTCATAACTCAAGTTGAATAACTCTCAAATAACTCAAAAGAAACCTTTTAGGTATTAAATTTATTGAGTGGTCTCTAACCCTTTTTGTCTGTCTCCTTTAGAATCTATTTTGATTCTTAAATATGATCTGGTTGTTGAGACAATTGAAAACGGTATTTCCTTGTTCCAGGATCTTTATCTTTGCCTTGAATCATTGGGTTTAGACATTACTTCGGTGATCTTTAAATCGTTTCAAAACGGCAGCAACATACCATTTTTTGTGATTTCTTTCTATCAAAGAATCATATGAATGGTTGATTCCTACGTAATACACTTTAGTTTTGATTTGATCAAAAGAGTTTTACCAATTCCAACAAAATTAACTTTTAAATTTTATCGAATTGGATCCTTTAGATTTATATATCTAAAATATACTTACGAAGTTGTTCCAATTTATTGATCGATACTAACCTTAGATTCTTGCCCTTGAGAAATTAATCAATACGTTCTACTCGAGCTCCATCATGTACTATTTACATGGCAACACTCTCAAAAATGAGGGTTCCAGTGGAACAGAACAAATAATGATGTCGAGCCAAGAGCACTTTCGTTCCTATATAATATAAAAAAGTGGTGGATGTAAGAATCCACAGCTGATCATGTCCTTCAAGTCGCACGTTGCTTTCTGCCACATCGTTTTAAACGAAGTTTTACCATAACATTCCTTCAGTTTGTAACCAGTATGTAATTGATTCAATTATGGAATCGTGAATAATCATCGGTTCGGTCTAATAATCTATACTTTTTTCTTCTATATGAAGAATGGATAATGTATGACGAAGTCTCAACAAGAATTCAATCAATTTCACCCCATTGTTTATAATTTTTTTTTTTATTATAACTAACATAACATGAATAAATAAACACGAATAAACAAATTATTTTGAATCTCTATCTTCAAGTAACGTGATAGGATAAATTCAACAATTTCACACTTCTTAGAGTACCAAGAACTCATAAGAAATCATTAAAAAGATTTAATTGATTGAATAGTTTCCTACCCTATATCATTATTTGCATAAGGTTTTACAGTAAGTACCATTCGCTTTTTATCATCATTAAGAGAAAGATAAATCCATATTGGATTAAACCATCAATGATTAATAAAAAAAAAAAGACTGATGTAAGGAAAGATTGAAGATTTAGGTTGTTATTTTTTCATATTTCATATTGTAAAATTCAGTAATATTTTCAAAATTTCGTTTCATATGCGTGTTATTTGAACTCGATTAAATTTGTGAAAAAGATATGATTAAAAAAAAAAAAAAAAAAAGAAATAAGAATCACATTCTATAACAATATTATACTCTTAAACGGAAGACTGGTCGAAAAGACAATCTTTATTTTGATATATTTTATTATGATATAGATTATGATATAGATATATATTTTATTTTTTATTATAGATTAATAAAATTATAGATTAATAAAATGATCGTGGGTCAGGTATGTTCTGGGACGGAAGGATTCGAACCTCCGAATAGCGGGACCAAAACCCGTTGCCTTACCACTTGGCCACGCCCCATTTCTAGTCGACACTAATAAATACTAATATTGGTACTGGTTGTTCGTCAACTCAAGTCTAAATATCTATTATCTATAAAATAGATTACTAGAATTTTTATACATGTAGACGTAGAATTAAACAGAATTTATTGATCATTACATATAATTCAATTAAGATATTGTATGAAAGTATGGTTTATTCTATTCTCTTTTGATTTGAGAATTGAAGGATTTTTGATTGGGTGAGTTCAAATCAAAGAAAGTTTTTTGGTCTATCTTATTTTCTTTTTATTCATTTTTCTTTTCTATTAATAATAACATATTTATAATAATAAAATAAACATATTTATAATAATAAAATAATAAAAAACTCAATTTATTAATAACTCAATCAAAATAAATAAAATACAATTATCCTCAAGAACAAAATGTTTGTTATGCTTAATATATTTAGTTTGATCTGTATCTGTCTTAATTCTGCTCTTTATTCAAGTAGTTTTTTCGTCGCCAAATTGCCCGAGGCCTACGCTTTTTTAAATCCAATCGTAGATGTTATGCCAGTAATACCCCTGTTTTTTTTTCTCTTAGCCTTTGTTTGGCAAGCTGCTGTAAGTTTTCGATGATATCTTTAATTTAATAATGTCTAGACAAATTCATGATTTATTGAAAAAAAAAAAAAAATTCAAAGAAAAGAATTGATAAGATCAGATAAGTCTTACACCCTCAATTCAAATATTGAAATTCTTGTACAACCGCGAAAAATCTGGATCACCCCACTTTATTTCTTGGTGTCAAAATAAAAAATCAAAATAGTAGGGTATGCGGTATAAAAACGGAGAATCTATTCTCTTTTTTACTAAAAAAAAATCTTGGAGATTATGTAATGCTTACTCTCAAACTATTTGTTTACACGGTAGTAATATTCTTTGTTTCTCTCTTTATTTTCGGATTCCTGTCTAATGATCCAGGACGTAATCCTGGACGTGAAGAATAAAAGATAAGGTTTTTGTTTTCCTTGCTTGATTTTAAAATGTTCTTAGTAGGATTTTATCTATTACACATTTTTAACTATTAAAAATAAAAAGAGCTCGCGAAAAATTCGAAAGAAAATACCAAGTCATCAACAAAAACGGAAAGAGAGGGATTCGAACCCTCGGTACGAAAAACTCGTACAACGGATTAGCAATCCGACGCTTTAGTCCACTCAGCCATCTCTCCTCCCAATTGAAAAAGGATAATACTATGTTACATTATAAAAAATAAGGATTGAAAGAGCCCTTCATAATATTTTTTTTTTCATCCGAGAGTGCTTTTTAGTTCCACGGCCCGGCTAAGTACTGACCAGGCCGGGCCCGCCATTTATTGTTCCAACGAATCATAAATAATTTTTTTTTTTATTTGAAAACTAAAATACTTGCTTGTTATTACGATTGGAAAAATAAAAACTCTTTTGATTTCTATGATATAGAATCAAATGATATCGAATCAAAGTGTCGTTTCTTATCTTAATTTTTTATATTTCTTTTCTTCATTCCTTTTATTTTAGTAAAGTAAATAAATAACAAAAAGGGAGCTGTGGATTCTTGCACAATACATTTTCATGTATGTTATGGCTTAAGTAGTTTTGTCGAGACGTCTAGGTCAAAAACCTCCGGCAAAAAAACACTTGTTATTTAGTTTTAGTTATTGAAATTTAATGAATTCTCTTTTCCGAATCTCATTGGGTTCTCTGATACAACACGTAAACGCTCTAATTTTCATGATTATTTTATGATCCTATCCTTTCTTTTTACTCTTTTAACTTTTTATTACGACCCATTTTCTTGTTCGACAAAAGGTTCATTTATATACAATAATCGGATTGTAGCGGGTATAGTTTAGTGGTAAAAGTGTGATTCGTTCTATAATCCTTTATATAGTTAAGGGGTCTTTCGGTTTGATTAATATTTCATTCCGACCAAAAACTTTATTTCTTAAAAGGATTTAATCCTTTACCTCTCAATGAAAAATTCGAGGAAGAATATACATTCTCGTGATTTGTATCCAAGAATCAATTAAAAATTGAAAAATTGGATTATGAGATTACGAAACATAATTTTTTTTTTATTAGATCAATACTTCTAATTGAATAAGTATGAGTAAAGGATCCATGGATAAAGATAGAAAGTGGCTTTCGAATCGTAACTAAATCTTTAATTTGGAATTTGTATTACGGAAATTGAAGCAAAATGGCTATTAAACAATGACTTTGGTTTACTAGAGACATCGACAAATTGTTTTAGCTCGGTAGAAACAAAATGCTTTTCCTAAGGATTCTCTCACATAGAAATAGAGAACGAAGTAACTAGAAAGGTTGTTATAATAGAATCCCCCTCTTTTCTATAGGGATCGTCTAGAAAGCGGGTTGTTCTGAATACATTCAGACAGAAAAGCTGACATAGATGTTATGGGTGGAATTTTTTTTTTCGTTCATGTCTTAATATAGGAATTTATACATCTTCCATAAAGGAGCCGAATGAAACCAAAGTTTCACGTTCAGTTTTGAATTAGAGACGTTAAAAATGATGAATCAACGTCGACTATAACCCCTAGCCTTCCAAGCTAACGATGCGGGTTCGATTCCCGCTACCCGCTTTTACTTTATTTTTTTATTAAATTAATAAGAAATAATAAAAAAATAGAATTAAATATTTTGAGATTTTTATTATTTTATAAAAAATAAAAAATTTTATGAATATAATTAATGTAATGCATCATTGACTTGAATACGGAATTCCCGG